GAATAATGGAAGTCTCATTCATATATATTATTATTATGTGATAAATCACAAAATTGATAAATAAGATAATAATATAGGGATTACAAAATTGGATGGCAATTCTTTGAAATTCGAAAATATGGAACAATACTTATTTCGGATGAGCTAATAAATAGGATGAACTGCAAAAATTCTGTATCATGAATTATGTAACGTGTTATGTAATCCATCTAAAATGACTTTTTACTATTCTGCTCCACCTCTAAACTAGCTTAGACTAGACTTTTTGGTCTTTCGACCAACCAATATCATGAATTATGTAACGTGTTATGTAATCCATCTAAAATGACTTTTTACTATTCTGCTCCACCTCTAAACTAGCTTAGACTAGACTTTTTGGTCTTTCGACCAACCAATTTAACCATATGGAAATATTCACATTTTTTTAGATAGCAGAAAAAAGGGAAAACAAAATCAAATAAAATAATTCATTATTATATATTATATATATAGAGAGAGAAAATACCTAAAAATGCATCTATTCTTTAAGCATCTAGGAAGAATATATCTATAGATACCTAAATAGATAAAATAAATATATGATACTCATACAAATGAATCATATGCCAGGAACCAGATTTGAACTGGTGACACGAGGATTTTCAGTCCTCTGCTCTACCAACTGAGCTATCCCGACCATTCTTGACGCATCAGCCTCATTTTTATTTTAAAAGATTACTGGAGTATATGTCAATGAATCTATGTCAACTAACTTTTTGTATTGTTAATCACGCATATGAGGACGATTCCTTGCTCAAAAATAAGATATTCATTTGTATGTTTATAATTAAATTATACGTGTTTAACATTCACATATATATCAAAACTTATGACTTGTAATTAGGATAAGAAAAAGAGAAAAATTCCAATTTATTTGTGAAAGAATAAATAGAATAAAACACATAAATAATGAATTATTTATAGAGAAGATATAGAAAAAATTAGAAAGTTAAACAGGTCCTTTGGGGATAGAGGGACTTGAACCCTCACGATTTCTAAAGTCGACGGATTTTCCTCTTACTATAAATTTCATTGTTGTCGGTATTGACATGTAGAATAGGACTCTATCTTTGTTCTCGTCTAATGGATCAGTTCCTCAAAGGATCTATCAGATTATGATGGAGTGAATGATTTGATCAATGAATATTTCGTCTTTTCTTCAACTTTATTAAACTTGGAATTGATTTACATCTTTCATTTTTAAATATTTTTCTCACAAACGGAGATTTGAAGTCTTCATTAATCAATTGAAATAGTATTTCAGTATATACCCATAGGTTTATCTTTGATTCATTCCTAGAATTTTGATGGAAGGATTCCTTTCCTAATGCAAAAGGAAAAGTCGTCAACTCCATTTGTTAGAACAGCTTCCATTGAGTCTCTGCACCTATCCTTTTTTATTATAACTTTCTGTTTCTTTCCTTGTTTACGGAAAACAGGATTTGGCTCAGGATTGCCCATTGTGAATTCCAGGGTTTCTCTGAATTTGAAAGTTCTCACTTGGTAAGTTTCCATACCAAGACTCAATCCAATTAAGTCCGTAGCGTCTACCTATTTCGCCATATCCCCCTTTTTGATTTGAAAAATTCAAATCTCATTAGAATACTTTTTTATTTCTATTTTGAATTATGAACATTATGCCGGAACTTTTGAATTCATTAAATAGGGATTCTTATATTGAAAAATGTTTGTTCCTATTTTATTGATTTTATTTCATCTATATTGGATACCATTCTATTATTTGGTTGAATCAGAAATGATTCTATTATGTATTTATTCGCAATTCAATATACACAGATATATACCACATATCTATCTATATTCTATGCCCTTACTTCAATTATGTTTTTATGCAATTTGGAATACTCGAATGGTCGATTCTTTCTATATATTTCCGAATGAAAACGTGGGAATCTTTGATTATGATCTGGGTTAGTCTTTTCTATTTCTTTCATTTTAAAATGAAAATAAAAATGTATAAGAATATAATAAAAAAAATAAAAATATCTAACAATCAAATAAAATATCTAATAATTAATTTTTTTTTAGTTTTTTTTTTTTTATTTTATTTTTTTTTTTTTATATTTAATTTAAATATTTATAATAAAATTAATTAATATAATAAAAAAAAAATTTATTTAATTTAAAAAAAAATAATAATTTTAAAATATTAAATTAATAAATAAATATTAAAATTTAATTTAATAATAAAATATCTAACAATCAAATATGGAATAATTAAATATCTTATAATTCTTAAGTAATATTAATTACTGTTTACTTTAACTTAATTATTACATTATTATAGTATAGATTATAGAATTCTAAATTCTAAAAATTAGAATATTCAATTTCAAATTCAAAATTTATTAATAAATATTATATTATTATTAATAATAAATATTATTATTAAATATTAATATATATATATATATATATATATATATATATATATATATAT